AGAACCTAATTAAGATAGGATGACTAATGTATGCAGCCTAATGAGGAGTAATACTATAAAAAGAAAAAATAAAGAACTCTATTTCAGAACTATGAGACAGAATATTCTGTTTTCTTATTTACTCTTTATTTATTTTTGGATTTTATTTCTATTTTTCTATTTAAAGTAGATCGATTTAGATAACGTATCTATAAGCAAAGTAATATACTTCAAACAAAGTAGGAATTCGCAAGATGGAGAAAATCATTGCAGTTATTATAGGGAAGTCTAGGGACTTAGAGCATATCCTATTTGAAGGAGGATGGAATTCAAATAGGGTAAGGGATCCTTCCTTCTATTGATTTGATAGAAATTCGTTTTTCTTTTCCTGTCTCTATGATTTTCGAAGAATGAGCCTGTGGTAATGCTTTTATCTCTATTCTATGGCGCAAGCGACCGTCCAGTCTATAAACAAGTACTAATGAGAAAATGAAAACTATACTAAAGGAAACATAGGATCTCTATCCTAAAATCTAAAAATAGGACATATTAGGGCTATACGGATTCGAACCGTAGACCTTCTCGGTAAAACAGATCAAACGGATTATTATCGAAATGATTCGAACTGTTTCAAAGACTCAACATGCATTTTTTTGCATTGGGCTCTTTCATCAACTGATGTAAAGATCAGTTAGTCCACCATAGTTTTTCTTTACGGAAAGATAATGAGATGGCTCCCTGTGCTCTGATTGATTATTTGTATTATGATCTATCTAGGAGCAATACCAAAGTGTTTCAAAGGAGGATTACCTTGACTTAGGTCTGCCTCCGGCCTAAATTAAATCAACCTAAGTGAAATGGAGTCTCTATCGTTCCGCTGCAAGAGTTGACTATGAGACTTCATACACCTTAAAGTTCATAGAACGAAAAGAAGTTTTTTGGAGGCCCTTATCCTCATTACGCCTAGCATTTAGTGGGCTGGATATTTACCTTATCAACTAGCAAATCAATAAGGGTTCTATTTGATTAGGCACCTGAATTGACACCTGAATCGGACTGAACCGACTGTTTGTCAGGCTACTGTTCTCCTATTCTCTCGAATCCATGAAGTAAGACATTGATTTTGCAATAAGATCAATTATGTTCATTGCATAATAAGCTCCCTTGAAAAGCATTGGCGCACGTGTAAGCGAGTTGCTCTACCGAACTGAGCTATAGCCCTTGTCAGAGATATCTTAACATATAGATAATTTCTTGTCAAGATGAATATTCTCTAATGCCAGAGGATATCCCTTTGATCTGCTTACTATATAACATAGTAATAACGGAGCAGTATTGCTTATAAAAAGGATTCGATCTATAATCGATCGAAGTAATGGGTCTTCCTTTGTGGTGATAAATTGCCTACTTAACTCAGTGGTTAGAGTATTGCTTTCATACGGCGGGAGTCATTGGTTCAAATCCAATAGTAGGTAGGTAGGTAGAAAAATTACTAGATAGCATTGGACTTACTTCGCTTCGCTATCTAATAACTTTTTCTACTCCTCTTCCCTTTTTCTTTGTATCAACTAAACCTTTGGATTGTCTTCAATTGGATGGGGGAATCCAATTGATAGCCTCGACTCGTATCCTAGCTCGTCTGAGAGCTAGCTTCGCTTCAACCAATTCTTTCGTACCCTCAGCTCTACTCAAGTTAGCTTCGGCTATTTCAAGTGCCTGTTGAGCTTCTTCCGGATCAATGTCACTACCCAGTTCCGCATCATTTCCTAAAATGATGATCTCATTATTAACTATTCTCGCAAAACCGCTCCACAGAACCGCCGTTAACCATTGGTCGTTGAGGAGGCGTATTCTCAAAGGACCCATATCTACAGCTGTGTTAATGGGGGCGTGGTTTGGTAATACGCCAATTTGGCCACTATTAGTAGATAAAATGATTTCTTTCACTTCACAATCCCAAATAATTCGCTTAGGAGTTAGTACATAAAGATTTAATTTCATTTCTTCAATTTGTTCTCCTCTTCTAAGTTTATAGCTTTCGTGCTAGCTTCATCGATGTTACCCACCAAATAAAAAGCCTGTTCGGGTAGGCCGTCTAATTCTCCGGAAAGGATTAGTTGAAATCCCCTAATTGTTTCTGCAAGACCAACATACTTTCCTGCAGAACCGGTAAAAACTTCTGCCACAAAGAACGGTTGTGATAAGAAACGTTCAATTTTTCGTGCTCTTGCTACAGTTAAACGATCCTCCTCCGATAATTCATCCAACCCAAGAATTGCGATAATGTCCTGAAGTTCTTTGTAACGTTGTAAAGTTTGCTTAACTCTTTGCGCAGTTTCATAATGTTCGTTGCCAACGATCCGAGGCTGTAACATAGTTGAGGTTGAATCTAAAGGATCTACTGCTGGATAAATACCCTTGGAAGCTAATCCTCTGGAAAGTACGGTAGTAGCATCCAAATGTGCAAATGTTGTGGCAGGAGCAGGGTCGGTCAAATCGTCCGCAGGTACATAAACCGCTTGGATCGAAGTTATAGATCCCTTTTTGGTAGAAGTAATTCTTTCTTGCAAAGAACCCATTTCTGTACTAAGAGTAGGTTGATAACCCACTGCGGAGGGCATTCTCCCTAATAAAGCGGATACCTCCGATCCTGCTTGAACAAAACGAAAGATATTATCGATGAATAGAAGCACGTCTTGCTTATTAACATCTCGGAAATATTCTGCCATAGTTAGGGCAGTTAAACCAACTCTCATACGAGCTCCCGGCGGTTCATTCATTTGGCCATAGACTAGAGCTACCTTTGATTCCTCAATATTTTTTTCATTAATTACTCCGGATTCCTTCATTTCCATATAAAGATCATTTCCTTCACGAGTCCGTTCCCCTACTCCGCCAAATACGGATACGCCTCCATGAGCTTTAGCAATGTTGTTGATTAATTCCATGATGAGTACTGTTTTCCCTACTCCAGCCCCCCCAAATAGTCCGATTTTTCCCCCACGTCGATAAGGAGCTAAAAGATCGACCACCTTAATACCTGTTTCAAAGATGGATAATTTCGTATCTAACTCGATAAAGGCAGGCGCAGATCTATGAATAGGGAATGTTGCACTAGTATCTACAGGACCCAAATTGTCAATAGGTTCCCCAAGAACGTTGAAAATTCGTCCGAGAGTAGCTCCACCGACTGGAACACTGAGAGGAGCTCCCGTGTCAATCACTTCCATTCCTCTCATCAACCCGTCTGTAGCACTCATAGCTACAGCTCTAACTCGATTATTTCCCAATAATTGTTGTACCTCACAAGTCACATTAATTTGCTTACCGGCAGTGTCTCTACTCTTGACTACCAAAGCGTTATAAATATAAGGTAACTTGCCTGGGGGAAAAGTGATATCCAGCACGGGCCCAATAATTTGATCGATACGCCCTGTGCTTTTTTCCTCAATTGTGGAAACCCCGGGACGAGAAGTAGTAGGATTGGTTCTCATAATTATCACATAATTTTCAAAAAAAAAAGGAATTTGTCGAAATTTTGCTTTTTTTCTTGTTGAATAATGCCAAATCAAATCCAAAAAAAGAGCCAAAAATCCGAAAGTCAAAAGGAAATGAATTAGTTAATTCAATAAGAGAGAAAAGGGGACCAGGACTTGATTTCGTTGCCCAAGCGAATCCCATTCAATCATTTACTCATGGAATGAGTCCGTTGGAAAGTTCAATCAATCTTTTTTTCATATACATTTCGCCTTTTGTGGAGGATCTGTCCCTACTCTACTTTCCTATCTAGGACTTCGATATACAAAATATATACTACTGTGAAGCATAGATTGCTGTCAACAGAGAATTTTCTTAGTATTTAGGTATTTACATTCAAAATAAGAAAGGGGCCTATTAAGAACTTGTAAAATAAGGATTAGGGATTGATTTGGGTTGCGCTATATCTATCAAAGAGTATACAATAATGATGGATTTGGTGAATCAAATCCATGGTTTAATAATGAACCATGTTAACTTACCATAACAACAACTCAATTCCTATCGAATTCCTATAGTAGAATTCCTATAGGATAGAACATACACAGGGTGTACGCATTATATATGAATGAAACATATTCATTAACTTAAGCATGCCCTCCATTTTCTTTAATGAGTTGATATTAATTGAATATCCTTTTTGTTTTAAAAGATTTTTGCAAAGGTTTCATTTACGCCTAATCCATATCGAGTAGACCCTGTCGTTGTGAGAATTCTTAATTCATGAGTTGTAGGGAGGGACTTATGTCACCACAAACAGAAACTAAAGCAAGTGTTGGATTTAAAGCTGGTGTTAAGGATTATAAATTGACTTACTACACCCCGGAGTATGAAACCAAGGATACTGATATCTTGGCAGCATTCCGAGTAACTCCTCAGCCGGGGGTTCCGCCCGAAGAAGCAGGGGCTGCAGTAGCTGCCGAATCTTCTACTGGTACATGGACAACTGTTTGGACTGATGGACTTACCAGTCTTGATCGTTACAAAGGACGATGCTATCACATCGAGCCCGTTGTTGGGGAGGAAAATCAATATATCGCTTATGTAGCTTATCCATTAGACCTATTTGAAGAGGGTTCTGTTACTAACATGTTTACTTCCATTGTGGGTAACGTATTTGGTTTCAAAGCCCTACGCGCTCTACGTCTGGAGGATCTGCGAATTCCCACTACTTATTCAAAAACTTTCCTAGGTCCGCCTCATGGTATCCAAGTTGAAAGGGATAAGTTGAACAAGTACGGCCGTCCTTTTTTGGGATGTACTATTAAACCAAAATTGGGATTATCCGCAAAAAATTATGGTAGAGCGTGTTATGAGTGTCTACGCGGTGGACTTGATTTTACCAAAGATGATGAAAACGTAAACTCACAACCATTTATGCGCTGGAGGGACCGTTTTGTCTTTTGTGCCGAAGCTCTTTATAAAGCACAGGCCGAAACCGGTGAAATCAAGGGGCATTACTTGAATGCGACTGCAGGTACATGCGAAGAAATGATTAAGAGAGCTGTATTTGCGAGGGAATTAGGGGCTCCTATTGTAATGCATGACTACTTAACTGGGGGATTCACTGCAAATACTAGTTTGGCTCATTATTGCCGCGACAATGGCCTACTTCTTCACATTCACCGGGCAATGCATGCAGTTATTGATAGACAGAAAAATCATGGTATGCATTTTCGTGTATTAGCTAAAGCATTGCGTATGTCTGGGGGAGATCATATCCACGCCGGTACAGTAGTAGGTAAGTTAGAAGGGGAACGCGAAATGACTTTAGGTTTTGTTGATTTATTGCGCGATGATTTTATTGAAAAAGATCGTGCTCGCGGTATCTTTTTCACTCAGGACTGGGTATCCATGCCAGGTGTTATACCGGTGGCTTCAGGGGGTATTCATGTTTGGCATATGCCAGCTCTGACCGAAATCTTTGGAGATGATTCTGTATTACAATTTGGTGGAGGAACTTTAGGACATCCTTGGGGAAATGCACCTGGTGCAGCAGCTAATCGGGTGGCTTTAGAAGCTTGTGTACAAGCTCGTAATGAAGGACGCGATCTTGCTCGTGAAGGTAATGAAATTATCCGAGCAGCTTGCAAATGGAGTCCTGAACTAGCCGCAGCTTGTGAAGTATGGAAGGCGATCAAATTCGAGTTCGAGCCGGTAGATAAACTAGATAAGTAGATAAAACTAGATATAAAGAAGGTCTAAATAAAAAAGAAGCGAAATAGAAAGAGAAAAAATCAGTTACAAAATGCAGTAATTCTTCTTTATTCTTCTAATTGATTGCAATTAAACTCGGCTCAATCTTTTTTTTTTAAGATTGAGCCGAATAAAAATGGATCTTGATACGATCATGAGACTTGACAAATAGAGATTCCTCTATTCTATATATTTAGAATATATAAAGGTATAATACAATAAATAAATACTATATTTGTATTTATTTATTGTATTGGGAAAGAATCAATGAAAAAAGATTAGGAATCGAAATGCTACTATACGCGTCCGGAGGAGTATTCGGAATAATATTCTTCTATAATCCATTCTTGCGTCTTGCGCGGGGTCTTACTAATAGGACTTCGCTGCACGGGACGGGTCTTCATCGAAAAGCTAACTCCACCCGGCATTTTCATACCCTTTGGGTGGTATATCGCCTTAAAAAGTCTAAGGGGGTAGTATGAGATCTGTAGTAAGTAAGAGAATTTGCCCTTTGATTTTGATTGAGTATGCTATTTTTCCGCCTTTACCGCGCATTATTGTATGAGCTTCTAGAGAATAGAGGACCGCGTATGCAGGAAGGAAATTACAGCTTAATAAAAAAGTCTAAAAAAGCTTCAACTTTATGGCACTATCAATCAACTAAAAAGCCCTATGTATGAATCCTTACAACCGGTGGGATAGGATAAGAGCGAGTTTCGGTATACTGGGGCTGGGGGATATCCTTATTTCAAAACCTGACGCGCATCTTGCGTTTGTAGGGGTCCGAGAGTGGTTGAAGAAGTATTGCATGTGGAAGTAGGTAGACGAAACTTATTTAGGATTCGAAATGGGCGCATTCGACTAAAAGTCGTACTGAGACCTTTTTTAAAGGGTATTCTGAAAGAGGTATTTCATTTTCACAATCGCTTTCTTTTGAATCAAATTTCAAGTTCGATTAGAAGGATAGAAAGGCCGTGAGGACGGGAAAAGAAAAATCAAATCTTTTGAATTTTTAATTAGTTCTCTTTTTTTGCAATTTTCTTATTATCCATTCCATTCATTTTTTTTTATAGAATACTTTAGTATTCTATAAAAAATCTTTATTTTGCAAACTAAAAAATACAATAGTCAATATTCCTTATAATAGATATACTTAATTATATTATAAGAATCTTAAGATATTTTTCGAATAGATAGAAATAGTAAATTTGAATTGAGACACCTATTCTATGACGGATTTTAACTTACCTTCTATTTTCGTGCCTTTAGTAGGCTTAGTATTTCCGGCAATTGCAATGGCTTCTTTATTTCTTTATGTGCAGAAAAATAAGATTGTCTAGAACCGACGGGGGCGAATTTTCTCAATGTATTTCCACGCAGGATCATAATACAGATATTTTTTAGTGTAAGTAATATGGTAGGGTATGTGGTTCTTTCTACACACAAACGAAAAACGGCTATGGATGCGGATATAGGCTACGAGCATAAATGCATGCATATGCGGAGCCGGGTATAGCGAGTTTTATTTTAAGTGGATCAACGAATATTTTTTGAATAGAAAGTCAATGTATCTAACCAATTATTTCACAGGAGTACTCGTTGCTGAAGGCGATTTCAGAATCAAAAAAAGTAAAGTCAAAATCATTTAGCTTATTCTCTCAATTTCAATCGACCGCTGCTGGATTTAGTATATCTAATATGAATTGGCGATCAGAACACATATGGATAGAACTTCTAAAAGGTTCTCGAAAAAGAGGTAATTTTTTCTGGGCCTGTATTCTTTTTCTAGGTTCACTAGGATTCTTATCGGTTGGGGCTTCCAGTTATCTTGGTAAGAATATGATATCTGTACTTCCATCTCAACAAATTCTTTTTTTTCCACAGGGGGTCGTGATGTCTTTCTACGGAATCGCGGGCCTATTCATTAGCTCCTACTTGTGGTGCACTATTTTGTGGAATGTAGGCAGTGGTTATGACCGATTCGATAGAAAAGAGGGAATAGTGTGCATTTTTCGTTGGGGATTCCCTGGAATAAAACGTCGCGTCTTCCTTCGATTCCTTATGCGGGATATCCAATCAATTAGAATTCAGGTTAAAGAGGGTCTTTATCCTCGTCGTATCCTTTATATGGAAATCCGGGGCCAGGGGGTCATTCCCTTGACTCGTACTGATGAGAAGTTTTTTACTCCACGAGAAATAGAACAAAAAGCTGCCGAATTGGCCTATTTCTTGCGTGTACCAATTGAAGTATTTTGAGTACCGATTGCATTTTTTTGAAATGAATTGAATGAGGACGAATTGGAAGAAGATTTTCTCAACACGGGGAGGAGGTCCCTTCAAATTGGATTCGTTATTGTAAGGGAATTTTCGAGTATTTATCTAAAGGAAGGAACAAACGAGGATAAGAGAAAATTGCTTCTAATTTGTTTTGTCCAAGTGATGGCATAATATTCTTCCATTTTCATCCGAAAGCGCTTTTTTTTATTCTATTTCTCTATTCCACTCCATCTAGATCTAAGAAAGAACCCAATGCAATGAAATTCCACTAGTATACAAAAAAGAGAAATATATACAAGGTCTCAAACCTTGTTATAGAATTTTTGCTTCAAAGAAAAAGAAATATCATATAGAGTCAGCGAATGAAATAGAGTCAGCGAATGGAGCGGATTCATTAACAACTCAATTTACAGATCAAAAATGAAAAAAAAGAAAGCATTGCCTTCTTTCCTATATCTTGTATTTATCGTACTTTTGCCCTGGGGGGTCTCTTTCTCTTTTAACAAATGTCTGGAACTTTGGATTAAGAATTGGTGGAATACCAGGCAATCCGAAACTCTCTTAACTGATATTCAAGAGAAAAAGGTTCTAGAAAGATTCATAGAATTAGAAGAACTTTTTCTCTTGGACGAAATGATAAAAGAGAAACCGAAGACACATGTACAAAAACCTCCTATAGGAATACACAAGGAAATAATACAATTGGCCAAAATAGATAATGAGGATCATCTCCATATCATTTTGCATTTCTCGACAAATATAATCTGTTTGGCTATTCTAAGTGGTTCTTTTTTTCTGGGTAAAGAGGAACTTGTCATTTTGAATTCTTGGGTTCAGGAATTCTTCTATAACTTAAATGACTCAATAAAAGCTTTTAGTATTCTTTTAGTTACTGATTTTTTTGTTGGATTTCACTCCACCCGCGGTTGGGAACTACTAATTCGTTGGGTCTACAATGAGCTTGGATGGGCTCCTAACGAGCTAATTTTCACTATTTTTGTTTGTAGTTTTCCAGTGATTCTAGATACATGTTTGAAATTTTGGGTCTTTTTTTATTTAAACCGTCTATCTCCTTCGCTTGTAGTCATTTATCATTCAATTAGTGAAGCATAAACTCATTTGATCTCCTGATATTAATCAAATTAGCATCTTTCTTCTTTTAGAAAGAAAGCCCTTTTCCTTTTTAGCAAAATTCTTTCTATTTCTACCTGCTCAAGGTATTCATCATTCCAGTACAACTGTTGCAGTAGAATGACAACAGACTCGTGTATAGGGAACTAGATTAGCTTAGCTACCTATCTAATTTATTGTAGAAATTCTGGGATCTGCGATTGGACATGGAAAATAGAAATACTTTTTCTTGGGTAAAGGAACAGATGATTCGATCTATTTCTGTATCGATCATGATATATGTAATAACTCGGACATCTATTTCAAATGCATATCCCATTTTTGCGCAGCAGGGTTATGAAAACCCACGAGAAGCAACCGGACGAATTGTATGTGCCAATTGCCATTTAGCTAATAAGCCCGTGGATATTGAAGTTCCCCAAGCTGTGCTTCCCGATACTGTATTTGAAGCAGTTCTTCGAATTCCTTATGATATGCAACTGAAACAAGTTCTTGCTAATGGGAAAAAGGGAGGGTTAAATGTGGGTGCTGTTCTTATTTTGCCCGAGGGATTCGAATTAGCGCCGCCCGACCGTATTTCTCCTGAGTTGAAAGAAAAGATAGGAAATCTCTCTTTTCAGAGTTATCGTCCCGATAAAAAAAATATTCTTGTGATAGGCCCTGTTCCCGGTCAGAAATATAGTGAAATCGTCTTTCCCATTCTTTCCCCCGATCCTGCTACGAAGAAAGACGTTCATTTCTTAAAATATCCCATATATGTAGGGGGAAACCGAGGAAGGGGACAGATCTATCCTGATGGTAGTAAGAGTAACAATACGGTCTATAATGCTACGTCAACAGGTATAGTAAGAAAAATACTACGTAAAGAAAAAGGGGGATA